TCCGGTCATGTGATCCTTTTTTCGTTTCAATCGCGAGATTATGTGAATGAATCACTACTGAGTCCACTGGTCGTTCGAAAAAAAAAAAATAATAATAATGGATTCGATATTTTGATACAATAAAAAATAATAAAAATTATTTTTCAATTTTATTCAAAAAGAAAGTTTCATTTTTGAATGAAGATATAAAAAAAGTTCGTAATTATTACTTTAATTTAGATTTCGAATTTTGAATTGTATATACATATATTAGTTATATACGTATATTAGTTTATTCAACTAAAGAGTTGACCAACGAATCTGTTGATTCAAAATTGCGGGATGCGAAAATGTCCAAAATGATGAATTTATTTATTACTTATGTTACTTTGTTTTTGTTAATACCATCTATAATACTTGCTGAATCAAAAACTTTCAATTGAACTTATCCTTTCAAGTAGTTGGTATTTTTGCCTATCCTAGTATTTTTCAAAAATTGAAACTTAGGGAAGTGCTTTCTAAACATATGTAGAAAAAGAACAAATTTCATTTAGCCTTTTTATGCCTACTATAACTAGTTATTTCGGTTTTCTACTAGCAGCTTTGACTATAACTTCGGCGCTATTTATCGGCCTGAGCAAGATACGACTTATTTGAAATTAATTAAATGAACAATTTATAAAAAAAGATTTCTGCGATAATTCATATATTTTTTAGTTCCGTGCCGTATTAATTTTCAATTTTTGGTCATTGAGATTTATAGTCAGTCAATATGAATTACTATTTAAGTTAAGCATAGATATTCCCTCCCCTTTCCCCTCTCAAACAAATTAAAATGATTGAAGTTTTTCTATTTGGAATCGTCTTAGGTCTAATTCCTATTACCTTGGCTGGATTATTTGTAACTGCATATTTACAATACAGACGTGGCGATCAGTTAGAACTTTGATTAATTAACATCCCTTTTTTGATTGACCTCCTAGTTTACTTCCTTTAATTCGCGGGAGGTCAAAATTAGATCAATTTTTTGGTGATAATTTTCGATCTAGCGCGACTAATAAGAACACAGGATCACGCTCTGTAGGATTTGAACCTACGACATCGGGTTTTGGAGACCCACGTTCTACCGAACTGAACTAAGAGCGCTTTATGATATTTTGTAACCCCGATACGCCTTGCATATATACATATACTATCATAAAATTAAAGATTTTTTGTGTATATAGAATTTCCTTTTAATGGATCGCAATTGATGCCCCGTTACTGTTCAGAAGATAAGTAATAGGTAGGGATGACAGGATTCGAACCCGCGACATTTTGTACCCAAAACAAACGCGCTACCAAGCTGCGCTACATCCCTTTCAATTTGTCTACAGTGTCATTGTAGAGAATCCCTTTTTTGTTTTCCATATCTTTATTTCTTCCATTGGTATACCAAAATAAAATATCTTGTCATTTATTCTTTTTGGTCTCATATATAATATAATTATATTTAAAATAGTAAAAGACTTTTATTATAGTTCTATTATATATTATATAAAGTAGGAAATAAATATGAGACTTTGTAAAAAAATGACTTTTTTTCGAGAAGTTCTGGCCTAAAGGGGCCCATTTTTTTCTTTTTAAGAGTACGATCTCTTTTGTACATTTCAAGTTGTACATTTCCACTTGAATTAGGGATTCCGCGTACAAATACAAGCGGTCAGTCATTAAGTCCATATATACATCTGGTTATATATGTATTAGCATTATGTATTAGAAATAATAAAGAAGGAGGAGAATTAAAAATGCGAGATCTAAAAACATATCTCTCCGTGGCACCGGTAGTAAGTACTCTATGGTTCGGGTCTTTAGCAGGTTTATTGATAGAGATCAATCGTTTTTTTCCGGATGCATTGATATTCCCCTTTTTTTCATTCTAGTTAGTGATATGGTAAATATGGGAGGGGGGGAAGAGGATTAGAGATAGAATTAAATATCTGTAACTAAAACCTCCCCTTCTTTTTTTTTCTAACGTATATTCAAAAAAAACAAAAAAGGGATTCCCACTTGGTGAAACTAGTAACTCGGGCCAGGCTCAAATTAAAATAAAATTAATAAAAAAAATAGGATGATTGGGGCAACAATATCATAGAAGATACTAAAATAAAAAATAAAAATGTACGGCACTTAAAAATCCGAAATCTAGTAAGTAATAGTAATATAGTTAGAAAGCATTATATTACTTACTTATTATTTCATTGGTATTATTACTATAATTGATTTATTGCAACGAAATCTTTCTTTCATAATTAGATTTCGAGTTACCTGTTTTTTTTGTTCCTTTCTTCTTCCTCGTTTCAGATCGGAAAATTTAAGAATTGAATGAATCAAAAATCAAAGGAGGCTCATGGCCAAGGGTAAGGATGTCCGAGTAACGGTGATGTTGGAATGTACGAGTTGTGTTCAAAATCGTGTTAATAAGGAATCAACGGGCATTTCCAGATATATTACTCAAAAGAATCGACATAATACACCTAGTCGATTGGAGTTGAGAAAATTCTGTCCCTATTGTTATAAACATACGATTCACGGGGAGATAAAGAAATAGATCCAACCGGTTCGGTCGCTCGTGTGTCAGTCTTCCGTTCCAAGGAAGATCAAAAATGACATATTAGATATATGCAATATATATTAATTTGTTATATAAACAAACCCAATCCTATTTTGATTAGATGAACTGTGATGGAGAATAAAGAAATAGGATTAGGATCTTTTCTTTAGGATAAGGAATAAACAAACCATGGATAAATCCAAGCGAATCTTTCTGAAATCCAAGCGATCTTTTCGTAGGCGTTTGCCTCCGATCCAATCGGGGGATCGAATTGATTATAGAAACATGAGTTTAATTAGTCGATTTATTAGCGAACAAGGAAAAATATTATCTAGAAGGGTGAATCGATTGACCTTAAAACAACAACGATTAATTACTATTGCTATAAAACAAGCTCGTATTTTATCTCTGTTACCTTTTCTTAATAATGAAAAACAATTTGAAAGAAACGAGTCAACCAATAGAACTACTGGTCTTAGAACCAGAAAAAAAGTAGGTTGACTCTTGAATTGAATCAACAAAATTCCAACCTAAACCCAAACTCAAATGCGGATTGACGTTTTTTTTTTTCTAAAAATAGAAAATCAAAATTGTTGTGTTGTTTGAAAAAAAAAAATTGGAGAATAATAAGAAATATTTTTTATTGAACGCGGTTCTTCATTTTGCCGACTTTTTTATATTTTATCATACTAATTTCTACTCTACCTTCCCAGAGTTCATTCTCCAGGGAACTCCATTTAAACCATTCCAACAGATTCCCCTCACTCTCTTTATTTTATGATCTCGTTGGAAATCATATAAAGACAACTCTTATTTAATATAGCTATTTGTGCAAGTATTTTACGATTAAGAAGCAACTGTTTCTTGTACATATTGTGTATTAATTTACTATAACTAAAGTATACCTTATTGTTTCGAATTACTGCATTTATACGAGTGATCCACAAACGACGAAAATCTCTTTTTTGTCTACCCCTATCCCGATGAGCCGAAACCAAAGCTCTTATTTTCTGTTGAGTAATAGTCCGAGTAAGTCTTGAATGAGCCCCTCGGAAGGTTGATGCAAATAAACGGATTTTTGTTCTACGTCTTCGAGCGATATACCCTCGTTTAATTCTGGTCATTGAATAAATGAAACTTTGAGGAATAACTAATTGATTTCTTTTCTTTCAGTTATTCCCTTCCCGTGTCCTAGTCTATTAATAACAAAACGGATTCTTCCAATGTATAAAATAAAAATTCCAATGGCTTTTGCTACTCTAACCTTCCCGACCACGATTTATTTCTAGGCATTTCACCTAGAAATAAAAATTGTATTGATACTAGGTATCAAAAACACATAGTAAATAAATAAAGTAATAAATAAAAATAGATTTTATAGTGGGTTCCGTCGTTTCTATGGTTACTTCTTAAACGGCGAGGTCTTCTCTATACACCGGAGCCCCTCTTTCATTTCTTGATTTAATCGATATTATTGTTAACTTGTACAGTTCACACTTTTTGGCTCTACCCATAATTATCTAGTACTAGATCTTTCACAACGAGATCTATTTATACAGTAACGGTATTTAATTATGAAGATTTGCCGAGTAGCTGACCTTGTTAGTCCGTTCTTGCAAGAATAAGGCCTAAAACTTTTACTTTTTAAAATAAGATTTCCCCTGCTTAATGAATACCATTTGCTATCAATGGGGAATCCTTTCTCATCTGAAATTTTAAATTTAGGTGATTGGATTTGCACCAACGGGAACCATACATTTGATACCCCAATCGAAGGATAGATCTTTTTTTAATATATTGATTTTTAATATATTGAATAGTTAATGGAGGTCGTCCATTCTATTCTAGCCTACTCACTGGTACGGATGGATCGGTGATACTGGATCAATTGTTTTCTTTGTCCTAGTCCGTGGTCTGAACGAGTCGCACATACACCCTAGTACATGTTCCTCGTCGCTGAGGACATCCTCCAAGAGCAGGGGATTTCGTGACATTTCTGATTGGCTGTCTTGTGTTTCTAATAAGTTGTTTAATAGTTGGCATGTTGAATCATATATATAATGGGCTGGTTTAGATCGATCTTAACCGAATGCTTAGGAATTCTTTTTTTTCTATAGTTTTTATTTATATTATTAAGAAATTAATAAATAGAATATTTAATCCGATAAGAAGATAAAATACCAAATCACTAATTCATGTGAAATCCTTATTATTTTTCTTTTTTTATCCAGTCGCTACAAGATCAACAATTCCATGAACTTGGGCTTCTGTTGCTGACATAAAAACATCTCTTTCCACGTCTTCGGATACAACCCATAAGGGTTTGCCTGTCCTTTGTGCATAAACCCTTGTGATGGTTTCGCGTAGCTTCAGCAGCTCTTCCGCTTCCAGGACAAATTCTCCCGTCTGTGCCTCATAAAAAGAACTAGCAGGTTGGTGGATCATTACCCTGATGATATAATATCTGATATAACCTAAAAAATGTTTCTTCTCTCTCGCATGATGAAAGTGAAAAATGGGGAGATAAAGAAAAATCAAAAAAGGTATAATTGAACAACCGTACAGGCATCTTTTGCGCATTGCATACGGCTCTCTAATGGAATTTACTTTTTTTATCTTACCTTATTTAACATACATTGAAGAAATATAAAATACATATATAAAATACATAAAATATAGGGTCTATCAGACTCAGGTTGGTAAATGATCCAATAACCACCCTTTCTTTTGTTTTGAAGTAGTTCAAAAATACTATGATGGTTCCGTTGCTTTAGATATTTATTTCGTCTGTTATTTAGCAATCCCAAAGTTTCTTTTTTTTTTCAAATAAAAAAAACAAGATTTATTTTAATATTCTTTCTTAACTTAAATATTGTAAGAGTCCCTTGGTGTGAAACCAAAAAAGTTTGTGACGCTGAAATAGGCCTCCCGATAGATTGGCTAAAATCGAAAATGCCTTTTTATCTCATACTACTCTTTCGATACATAATCTAAAGGTTAAAAAAAAATTTCATATCGAATTCGAAGTGCCATGCTATTATTACTTAATATTGATATTTCATATAGTGCGAAGGCATAGTTTTCTTTTTTCTCTCAAATCAAATAAAAAACTCATTGGCGCCGAGCGTGAGGGAATGCTAGACGTTTGGTAATTTCCCCTCCGACAAGAATAAAAGATCCCATCGAAGCGGCTAATCCCATGCATATTGTCTGTATATCTGGTCGCACAAATTGCATAGTATCATAAATAGCTACTCCGGGTATTACCCATCCGCCAGGAGAGTTTATAAACAAATAAAGATCTTTGGTATCATCTTCTATACTTAGATATACCATAAGACCGATAAGTTGATTCGAGATCTCGCTATCAACTCCCTGGCCTAAAAAAAGTAATCTTTCTCGATAAAGTCGGTTGATTGGGATAAAATGATATCCCTTAGAAACCGTACATGCACCTTTTGATGCATACGGTTCAACAAAAATCATGAAAAAAAGGAATCAATGTGTAGTTTCTAGCTTTTTTTTCATAACAGGTTTTTTTTAACTTACATAAAAATAAATAAATAAAATTAACTTTTCTTTCATTTTTGAAGAAAGATGAGTTTTTGCCTGCTTTGTTTATCTAAAAAAAAATAGCTAAACTTATCTGAAAAACTTCTCATTGATGTATTGTTTCATCGAAATACAATCTAAATCGCGATGTAATTTTCTTGTTCCTGACTGGGCTTTTTCAATTTTTTTAGGTTTATACTCTGCTCCGAGTAAAGATCCGCCCGATTTGGATTTGTACATATAGGACAAATGCTGCAATACCACATCCTTTTGCTACGACTCCCCATTTGTTTTTTCAATTTAGTTCATGTTTTCCAACAAATATTCAACGCATTCATCATATTACTCGATTGATTAACAATTTCAGATCACTTCTATTTCTCAATATCGAAATTTAAGTAGAAATAACTAAAATATAATATAAATATGATATTACGTCGTAATCATAAATAGGTTTTCTTTCTAAACGGAGCCTGGATACTTCATTTGATTGGTCTAACCAAGCCAACCATAAATTATGCTAATTGATAATATTAATCCTATACCCTTCCTAAAAAATGGATCTAATTGCACTTCACGCTCCAAATTATTGATAATTGAATCAATCTTTCTCGGGCGAAAGAGGGGATATCTCGATCGGGGAAGAGAACGGGGAAATACCGTATGCCCAATATATCTGACAAGTCGCACTATACGTCAATCCACACTGCATCTTCTTCTCCAGGACTTCGAAAAGGTACTCTTGGAACACCAATAGGCATTAAATAAAATAAAAATTAAGTACTATAATCTCACTTTGATGTGAAAGCGTAACAGTGGGTTTAGTGGCCTAATACTATTGATTTTAGTATTCTAGTTCATAACAAAAGAAAACAAAATGAATAAAGGAAATTTCTTACAAATGAGTCCTTTGAATGATGAACAAATATATATACATTCACTCATATAAAATGGTCTCAATCCCCCTACCATTGCGTATTGTTACTTATCGAGTGTAGAATAGATCTGCTTCTTTTTGTTCCTACGAACAAAATAGTTTCATTATTACTAAAAGTAATTATTACGAAAAGTATTCAAACAAATATTAATTCTTTTCCCGAGAGAATCCCCTAAAAAAAGGGTCCATAGCAGAGCTTTTTCCAATGCAATAAAGTTACATTGTGTCTATTTTTCGTTGATATAAGGGGTATTTCCATGGGTTTGCCTTGGTATCGTGTTCATACCGTCGTATTGAATGATCCCGGTCGTTTGATTTCTGTCCATATAATGCATACAGCTCTAGTTGCTGGGTGGGCCGGTTCGATGGCTCTATACGAATTAGCTGTTTTTGATCCCTCTGATCCCGTTCTTGATCCAATGTGGAGACAGGGTATGTTCGTTATACCCTTCATGACTCGTTTAGGAATAACGAATTCGTGGGGCGGTTGGAGTATCACTGGGGGGACTGTAACGAATCCGGGTATTTGGAGTTACGAAGGTGTGGCCGGGGCACATATTGTGTTTTCTGGTTTATGTTTTTTGGCAGCTATCTGGCATTGGGTGTATTGGGATCTAGACATATTTACTGATGACCGTACAGGAAAACCTTCTTTGGATTTGCCTAAGATCTTTGGAATTCATTTATTTCTCTCAGGGGTGGCTTGCTTTGGTTTTGGTGCATTTCATGTAACAGGATTGTATGGTCCTGGAATATGGGTGTCCGACCCTTATGGACTAACCGGAAGGGTACAGTCCGTAAATCCAGCGTGGGGTGTGGAGGGTTTTGATCCTTTTGTTCCGGGAGGAATAGCTTCTCATCATATTGCAGCAGGGACCTTAGGCATATTGGCAGGTCTATTTCATCTTAGTGTTCGCCCACCTCAACGCCTATACAAAGGATTACGTATGGGAAATATTGAAACAGTCCTTTCCAGTAGTATTGCTGCTGTCTTTTTTGCAGCTTTTGTAGTTGCTGGAACTATGTGGTATGGTTCAGCAACTACCCCGATTGAATTGTTTGGTCCCACGCGCTATCAATGGGATCAAGGATACTTCCAACAAGAAATATATCGAAGAATTGGTGCTGGCTTAGCCGAAAATCAAAGTTTATCCGAAGCTTGGTCTAAAATTCCTGAAAAACTAGCTTTTTATGATTACATCGGCAATAATCCGGCAAAAGGGGGATTATTCAGAGCAGGCTCAATGGACAACGGGGATGGAATAGCTGTTGGGTGGTTAGGACATCCTATCTTTAGAGATAAAGAGGGGCATGAACTTTTTGTACGTCGTATGCCGACGTTTTTTGAAACATTTCCTGTTGTTTTGGTCGATGGGGACGGAATTGTTAGAGCCGATGTTCCTTTTAGAAGGGCAGAATCCAAATATAGTGTCGAACAAGTAGGTGTAACGGTTGAGTTCTATGGCGGCGAATTGAATGGAGTCAGTTATAGTGATCCTGCTACTGTGAAAAAATATGCTAGACGTGCTCAATTGGGTGAAATTTTTGAATTAGACCGTGCTACTTTGAAATCTGATGGTGTTTTTCGTAGTAGTCCACGGGGTTGGTTTACCTTCGGCCATGCTTCATTTGCTTTGCTCTTCTTCTTCGGCCACATTTGGCATGGTGCTAGAACCTTGTTTAGAGATGTTTTTGCTGGTATTGATCCGGATTTAGATGCTCAAGTGGAATTTGGAGCATTCCAAAAACTTGGCGATCCAACTACAAGAAGACAGGTAGTTTGATACAATATTGCTTTGTTTGTTACTTTTCGTTTTTATTTTATTTGGATGACTAGAGGGTTGGGGTATCGGATAAATCTTGATTTGACATTTTGTTCTTTCTTTATCCGGGAGACGGTCCAAAATAAACAGGTATGGAAGCTATAATTGTAAACCACGATCAAATCTATGGAAGCATTGGTTTATACATTCCTTTTAGTTTCAACTCTAGGAATAATTTTTTTCGCTATCTTTTTTCGTGAACCGCCTAAAGTTCCGACTAAAAAATAAGAAAGTGAAATGATTTTTCATTATCTCAATTGAAAGTAACGATCCTCCCAAGAGTGGGAGGATCATTACTTCGACTAGTCCCCGTGTTCCTCGAATGGATCTCTTAGTTGTTGAGAGGGTTGCCCAAACGCAGTATATAAGGCGTACCCAGTAAAACTTACAAGTAAACCAGATAAAAAGATGGCAACTAGGGTTGCTGTTTCCATTATTATATAGTTTTAAGACATTATATAGTTTTAAGACCACAATGGATCTATGATAAGATCATTTATTTACAACGGAATGGTATACAAAGTCAACAGATCTTAATGAATATAAAATATTATGGCTACACAAACCGTTGAGGGTAGTTCTAGATCTGGCCGTCCAAAACGAACTAATGCCGGGAGTTTATTGAAACCCTTGAATTCAGAATATGGTAAAGTAGCTCCCGGTTGGGGAACTACTCCTTTGATGGGTCTTGCAATGGCTCTATTTGCAGTATTTCTATCTATTATTTTGGAGATTTATAATTCTTCCATTTTACTGGATGGAATTTCAATGAATTAGATTTATAAGAACCATTAACTAGCTTTTTCAATACTTTCAATACTAAAGTAAAGCATTTAGTTTTCTGATTTTTATCCCATTTTATTTTGGTAGTTCGACCGTGGAATTTCTTTTCTGTATTTCCGGAATATGAGTGTGTGACTTGCTATAATTGATCCTATGGTTAGTACAGAGAATAGATCTGTCATCTTAATATAGACGGTTTTACTTCGTCCGATATTCATTTTAGTATCTGGAGCACGGAATATATGAAATAGATTGCAAAATATTAAAACTATGATTTAGACTTAATAGTCAGACCTCGTGGCCGGAAAAAAAATGAAAGAGTTAGAAGTTATA